TGCCCTGGTGCCTGAAAAGTTGCTTTATTTTTATTTATCTACTTATGCATGGTGGATTGATTCGGGTACTACCCTGCATGGAATTGGGAGTTGAGATTAGTTATCCTAAATCCTTAGTTTCGACAAGAGGTCCGGGGATTGAGGGTCATTTACCAGGCTATCTCGATCAAGAATTTCTCAATTAGCATCGAGCCTGGAGTGAATTGTGCTTAGGTCATGGCTAGAGTACTGTCCTTGGTACTATATGACCGCCTTAGCGCCCACGGTAGGCATCGAGGAATTCTTTGAGGCACCAGTCGTGAACCGAAGCTGGAGGACCGATCGGACTGACCCTCAGTTGGTCCACTTTGGTCTCATGTGCTTTGAAATTGACATGCTTTCTCAACTGTGTGAATAGGATCGAAAAAGTCCAACTATCTTCAGGCGAATGGTCAACGGATCATGACAGAATAAAAGAAGAAATTTGTTCTTTAAGAAAGAAGATCAGGTGATCTCTACTAAATGGGGCTAGGAACTCCTATCCCGTCCCGAGGCGATCGAAGTGAGGACAGATCGTCGAATGGCGACGTATCGTATATAAAGAAGTGGGCGGTTCATCACAAACTGAATTGCTTTCTCGAGTTGCTGTTGCCGAAGCTGAGCTTGAAGAGCTTGTTCTCTCCACTCTTGCTGCTTTCTTTGCTATTGCTTCTGTTGAATGAGGGGTGAGTGAAAGTCGGATGAAAGTTCTCCCAGGCTAGGGAAAGGGCAAAAGTCAATAGAAAAGAGAAGGGCTTTCTTCAGTATTGATTGCAGAAGGACTCAGCCAAGAGAGCATCAAGGGAATAAGTTAACGGAGTTACTGGCCTGGCTTGCCTTTACTCTTTACCTTTCTTATTTACTTAAAAAAGATTACCTGCTTTTTACTCCCTACTAAAAAAGGGACTGCTTCAAAATAAACTTTCTCACTATCTGACGTTTGATAACTGTCTGTCTTTATATCTTAATTGGCTTGCTCACTTTATTAAGTCATAAAAGACTTTTCTAACTTCCTTGCCTTAGCACTGGAACACTCGTCTGGACCAAGAGCAAAAGAACCGGCCCTCTATATGCTCGGAACTCCCACGGTTCTTACCGTAGGGCAAGAGTGTACGAGCGTAAGACTGCGAGTAAGCTTAAAATGCGGACGTAAGACTTGGAGCGAGCCTAAAGAGCGAAACAGGGTTTTGAACTAACTTTTCTTTTATGACCTGCCTTTTACTTAGTACCATAGGGTTAAGGGGCCTCTTCTGCCGTGATCAGTACTGAACCCGGTCTCGGTCTTCTCCCATTGCTAACCGCTGGCACCGGGGTTTGCTTATTTTGAAGGACTTTAAAAAATTAACTCATTGAATAAGTAAACAATTGAATGTTCGTATTCGACTAAGGAGCTTACTGGAAGGATCAAGCTTGGCTCAGTTTGTCTTTTTGTTTTCTGCTTTAGGGTAAGTCGGCAAATGGCCGACCAGTCCTAAAGTGTAAAGACGAAGGGCTCCACTCTAATTTTGATAAAAGTAGGGAGTCTTGCGTCAAAGTAGACCTATAAGCCGAGGGCGAAATTGGAAAAAGGGGGTTATAGGAACACCAGCCCACTCGAGATGAATTTGTATAATCAATCCTCAAAAAAGCAAAGAGGATTTTATTGCCTTTGCCCCAACACCTTATGTGGAAGAAACGGGCTTCCTCTCTTTCTTTTATGCAATTTCAAGTGTCGACTTCTGAAGTCCCTAAAGCGGATTGAAATCAGGGCTCGTACACGCGGTTGGACCAGAATCCTCATTGGTCGGGTCTCTCGCTTGCCCCAAGGGCTCTATGAGTTGAGGGTAACCGAAGATGTGAGTGAACCGTGTTCTCGTTCACTTCAGGTGAGAGAAAGGGGCGTAGCATCACTGCTCTTTCCTAGCATTCCGTTCAGGAGCAGAGGTGTTCAAAGGTTACTAGAAATTGATTAAGAGAATCAAGTTCGGTACCAAGGGACTGATAAGTGAATCTGGGACGATTGGCCAACCAAGGAAGGGAGGGTGGCCTGTATATAGGAAAAGTGGCCTGAGGCTCATCTCACGATGCCTTCCACTCTATAAGTAAGGATTCGCTCCTCTCCTGTAAGTCAGTAATTCCTTCCATTGATGAATGGGCTATTGCTTTGTCACCCCAGGGTGAGAAAAAAAGATAAAAAAAATTAGATTATTATATAGGAAGCTCTTGTCTCTATCTGTTGCCCAGGAGCAGGTCAAGTCTATGTGACCGAGGAAGGAAGAAATCAGTCTTCACTAAGCCCAAAGGCTAGCGATGCCACCTCTGGGTATGAGTTCCTTTCAAGAAAGAAGATGGATCCGTTGAAGCCGCTATTTCATCAGCATATGGCACTGCTTGACTTGCTTTCACTGCTTTTAGCTTTTTCGTGGCACTCAAGCTTCCATGTCAACTAAAGAGTGAACGAAAGACAGTAGAGCACAGAGGGAATTACCAACATCGAACGGCATGCGTTAAGCATTTCGTTTAGTGAATGCGAAGATAAAAGCTGCTATTGATGCAATTGTACTTCTTTCCTTGACACGAAGGCTATAAGAATCAAAGGAATAACGGGCGTAAATGACTTAGGAGTGAAAACCAGGCAAAGCAAAGTCAGTCCTATCCCCCGAATCCTATAGACCCCACTTCTTGCACCATTTAGTCAAGCTTTAGGAACAGGCATCGCTCCAGAATAGATGGAGCCTACTTTCATGTACTCCCCTTCTTCAGCAGATGGAACTTCTCTCTTTCCATTTACAGACCACTAGATCGATAGCATTACTCTTTTTTAAATTCATAAGGTGAGCTTCGCTTGCCATGCCTGGCAGACGATAGCATTATCTGAACCGATAACCAGTATCCTTGGCTGAAGAAGCTCGACCTAACCCGAATCGAACAAACTCAAAAAGACTTTCCTTTTGGGGTGAATGAGAACATAACTTTATAATAGCGGACTCTCCTCTGCGCCAATCTTGATAGAAAAGAAAGGGATTTTAATACAATTGAGATGACACGGTGAACGGTCCAGATCTAACTCTTAAAGGACTGGAATTGGCTTCCATCTTTCTAGCACAGGCCACAGGGTCCGGTCTCCTTGAGCTAATGTACTTCGCTCCATAGGCGATTGCTATGACTATTGTGTTTTTCATTGGAACTGCCTTGCTCTCTGCTGCTCTTGCTACCCCATATGCCTTATTTTCTTTATTTTCTTTGTCATTGAACAGCTTGAAGGCCTATCTTTCTTTGGTAACCCTACCATCACATGTTCCGCATCAACAAAGGGATTGGTTGCCCTTTAGGCCTTTATAACGTCTACAAAACGAAATCTTTTCTTAATCCGATTTTTGACTTGGCTTCTTCCATGCCCTTTTTGCTTCCTTGTTTTCGTATAGAGTAATTGGAATAATAAGAAGGAACTGGGAAAGCACTTGTTCATCGAAGATCGGATTAAGGGGAGGGAAGACCCGGGACTTTTGAAGCTAAGAGTTCGAGTTAGGTTTGATCGAGCCTGTTCGGACTGTCCTCGGGTTTGAGTTGAGCTCGAGTTCCTCTTCCTGTGATTAAGGGAGAACAGCACATAAGGTTAGACCTAATAGAATAAAGGTGGTTATCAGGGCTCCGAAAACATCGCTCAAAAGAAAATTCCGGGCATTGTTCCTAAGTCAATTACCTTTCTTTCTGCCGGGTTCCTCCCCATCTGGCGCATTTTATTATGGGTCCATTTTCAAATGAGCAAGCAGGAAGATAGATTTCCCAATACACTCCCTCGTCTTGTCATATAAGATGACTCAGAATTTCCTCCCTCTCGCTGGGCCTCCTTACATCTTTCCTGCCACTGCCCTATTTTCAGCATAGAATATTTACACCTACACTAGTTCATTTCACTTTAATAAAAGAATGGAATTCGTAATCCAAGGAATGATTAGCCTTCTTTATGACATTCCCCTCTTTTCTTACTCTATGTAAGCGCCGTTCCCCTCCACCTCTAAGGAAGCCTTGAAAGTAGTTAGTCTCTTAGGAAAGTTTTCCCTGACATCATATAGAGAGCCTGCTCTGGGGTAAGACCTGCAGTATCAATAAGTCCCCGGGCACGAAGGCCATAATAAAAGAAGAGTTGGGATCTTTCCCTGCGAAAAGACTTTCATTAGCTGGAGTATTGAAAGGAGGACACTAGTGGGATTGTTAATCTAGTACCCATTTGCTTTATTAAATCAGTACCTCGTACCTTATAAAGTTCCTTAGGCAAGCAGCAGGAGTATGTTAAGAAAGTGAATTTATCAAGCTAAGCCTATAATGGATCTTATAAAGACTGGACTGTGAGCCTTCCATTTTAGGATTACTTTCTAGTTTCATTCCTTTTCACTGGGAACAACTCCTGGCTCTAAAGAACCAGACTCTTAACAAACCTGGTTTATTAGTGAAAGCGGAATCCAATACCTGTCCTCACTTTCCTGAAAGCAGGAAGCACCGTCTTATTATACGAATACAAGCTCCTTGCTTATCGGCTGTTGTCACAATGAAATCAGAATTAGCTACGACGATCAATGAAAATCTCGTAGTATAGTTGCAGACAACAAAGTAGCTGTAACGTGAACTGCGCTGTGCTCATCAAAGTGGAGGCTGCACCGCGCTGAATGAAAAAGAACCTTTTCCCATGCTTTCCCTTGGTCAACAACCAAGCACAATAAATAAAAAGTAAGGGAGAACCGGCTCAACTTATACAAACCCTGGAATACCTGGAATCAAGGCTACCCGATCACGACCCTAGAAAACAGGATCTTAATCTCACTTAGAAACCACTTTCATGGTTTCGCAAGATTAGTCTTACTTAGAAACCAGCTTCAGGTGGAGCTAGATCAAGGAAAGGGGAGGGGGGGGGTGTTTCATACCAAAGCAGTTTCCTCTGTACACCTGATTAATCAGGCAGACAAAGAACCTAGTCAACAGGCTACGCCGGAGAACAACAACTCATGTCTCTCCAGGATCACCTGAGTAACCAGGGAGGTAGAACCTCAACTACTATAGTAGTAGCACCTGAGGACTCAACACACAACAATAATAGGACTATGGGCCGACCGAGAAAAGAAAAAAAGCAAAAACAAAACAAAAGCAATAAACAAAATAAAAAAAATATTACTATCTTCACCGCCGCCGGACACCAAGCCGGACTTACAGCTGGTTAGATGAACAGTCCATAGTGGATGCTCCGTTTGGAAGAGGTTCCTCTTTGCTTAGCTTGGTCGATTCTGGATAAGCCTGGTCCATCCTCGTCTACTATTATACCTATTGCTTGTGGGCATGAATATGAGATGAGTGCCTAACTTCCTTTCCTTACTTATAAAATCTATATTGGTTGGTCTCGCTTCCCTTTCTATATTGTGTTCTATTTTCATCTTTGAATAGCCCCCTTTTAGTTCCATAGTTCAGGTAGCGAAGTTGATAAGGCAGAAAGCAAAGCGAGGACAATGGGGTGATGCGAAAAAGAGGGCTTAGTTGGTTGAACGTCCCATCTTGAGGGATGAGACGGAGAACCTGCATGCACCACTCATGGGCTGGTCGTAAAAGAGACTGTTTAACAGCATTCGGGATCGCAAAGATCCTTAGCTTACCTGCTCCTTCTACTTGAAACCCCAGACGCCGCGGGTACATCCCAACCTGAATTGCATCCTGGAGTGGACTGCGAAGACGCGATGAAAAAAATTGGTATACATCGACAAGCCAGCCAGTCAACTCAGCTACTGCAGCGGTAAACCTACTACTTTCTTCAACCGGTTGATACCGATCGAAAGGAAAGTAGAACATTTGCCGTGACATAGATAATGAATAAATAGGAGTTAATATCATTCCAATTGGCATTCCAAAAGTAATTAGTATTTTTTGCATTACCAAGTATTTTTGGCTGGTAATTATTCCAAAAAATACTATCAATTCCGCAACAAAACCACTCATGCCCGGTAATGCAAGGGAAGCCATCGATAAGATACTGAATATGGTGAATATCTTTGGGATTGGGATAGCCAATCCGCCCATTTCGTCAAGATAACCAAGACGTATTCTATCATAACTCGTTCCTGCCAAGAAAAAAAGTGCAGCACTAATAAACCCATGAGAAATTATTTGTAAAACGGCTCCGTTGAGTCCAGTATCGGTTATCGACCCAATTCCTATAATTATAAAACCCATATGAGATACGGAGGAATAAGCTATTCGTTTTTTTAAATTCCGTTGGCTAGGAGATGTTGAAGCTGCATAAATTATTTGCATTGTACCTACTATCATCAACCAGGGAGAAAATATAGAATGAGCGTGCGGTAATAGTTCCATATTGATCCGAATCAACCCATATGCTCCCATTTTTAATAAGATTCCGGCTAGAAGCATACAAGTACTGTAATGCGCCTCTCCATGGGTGTCTGATAACCACGTATGGAAGGGTATAATCGGTGATTTGACAGCAAAAGCAATAAGAAACCCAATATAAAATATTATTTCCAGTTCCGCGGGATACGATTGATTAGCTAATGTTTCCAAATTGAATATTGGCTCATTGGAACCATATAAACCGATACCCAAAACTCCTATTAATATAAAAATGGATCCTCCCGCAGTGTACAAAATAAACTTTGTAGCTGAATAAAGACGTTTTTTCCCCCCCCACATGGATAGAAGTAGATAAACGGGAATTAATTCTAACTCCCACATGATGAAAAAAAGTAAAAGGTCTCGAGAAGAAAATGATCCTATTTGACCGCTGTACATTGCTAACATCAGGAAATGGAATAATCGGGAATTCCGAGTAACTGGCCGAGCCGCTAAAGTAGCTAAAGTGGTGATAAATCCTGTCAGTAAAATAGGTCCTAAGGAAAGTCCATCTATTCCCAATCTCCAGTAAAAATAAAAAAAATTGATCCATTTAGAATCCTCTGCTAGCTGGATTAATGGATCGTCGAACTGGAAATGATAACAGAACGCATAGGTGGTTATAAGGAGTTCGAAGACGCAGATATATATAGTATACCCTCTAGTCACCTTATTTCCTCTATGGGGGAGGAAGAAAATTAAAGAACCCGCGGCTATCGGAAAAACTACAATTATTGTTAACCAAGGAAAATAATTCGTGGTAAAGACAAGATACACTTGGACCAGAAAAACCCGTACTCTAAAAGAAAAAACCAATAAGAATAAATTCCATCGATCGAGGGATGAAAATGAAATAACCTGACTTTTTCAGTTGAGGGATTCAAGTGATCGCTGAATTAGCTGGTCGAGGAAATGGGTGAGCGAATGCGATCGATAGGGTGGAATTGTTTGCCCTCGATGTCGTGCCTGCCTTCGAATCCGTTTAAGGGGTTTCAGTTTGACTTCCAGTTTATACCTTGGAGCGAGTTGCATTACCATAGGAATATTTATTGAAAGTAAGCTTACCCAATTACAGTATTAAGCTAAGCGCATTCAGTTCAAGCAATCTCAGGTTAAGCACCCTATATTGACTAAGCTCTCGTAAATATCTAATGTGAAGAAGCTGCAGTAAGAGTGTCAGTCCTCTTTGATAAGAAAGAATTTCTATATTAGTCATATACCTTTATAGTATACTTCTTAAAGCAAAAGGAGGCCCCTTTATTTGTATTTGGTAAAGGTCTCAGGGTAGGCCTATTTGATTGAAGTTTTCTTTTTCTTCTCTTCACCTAAGGAAAGCCCAACCTATCCAATCTCAGCAGAAGTTGCCTTTGCTGTCGATCCAGGTGAGAAAGCTTCCCCTCAGAATGCCTTTTTTCTCTTTGATTGAAGCCAGTAAACCAGCAAGAGAAAGGTAAAGGGCAATGGCTAGGGCAAAAGAAAAGCGCATCCAATTGAAATCCCTTTTTTAGTGCCATTATTGGGAGAAAGCTAAAGCTGGTTATGGATCAAATGATTGTAGGGCAAGAAGTTTTTTTTCAAACCTGGTATTCATATCTCTTTTCTCGGCCAGCCAAGCCTGTCATAAGCCCTTCCGTTCATAAGCCTTTCCCCACCATAACTAACTTTTCTTATTGATTCATCACAGAGGGGGAAACTCGCCCTATGGCGAATGACTTCCGGCCAGCCCCTTCAATTCCTTCTTCTTATGGACCAGTTCCAATTGTAGTTGCCTATCCATAAGCAGACCTACTGTAAGCCATTGCGAGTTCTGCAGTATTCTCTAGAGTTGATATACTCCTTCCCGCCTTGGGAAATCAAACTTTGACCATTTCACTTCCTGTTTGCGGGGACTCCTTCTTCCTTGCCCGATCTGCTGGCTTCCCTTGGTGGCCCTGGCTAGAAAGCCTTTACCCTTGTCTAAGTCTAAAAGATCCCTAATGGCTTTCACTAGCTTTCGACCTAATTAGCATTAGCCTTCACCTATACCCAACTTTCTTCTTTTACTCAATACCTCCCCTGGCTTTCCTGCCAGGAATGAATTTTGCCTGCTTTCCTTATACTTATAAAGTAGATTATCTGGGAACTCTCGGGAGAAGGTTTTTACGGACACTAGGCGGGAATTAGGGGTAGGGGCACGGAAATGCCACTCTTGAGAAGGGCAATAAGAGGCACTGGCAAGGCAATGGGCCTATCAAGAAAGAATAAACCACTTATACTGGAGATGGAGCTTATCTACAACCGGTGAAAAGAAACTCTCTCGGCTGGTATGGAAAACCTCGCCTTGTATACTTTTTACAGCATATAGGTGTATTGAAAAAGAAAGTATAGATAGGGAATTTCCTTTTACCTCCTAAGCTGTTCACACAAACCCTGTCGTACAAGAAAGGGAATCGGTATTCATTGCCTGAGGTGAACGGACGCTTAAGGAAAGGTTACTTCTTTATGACCATAAATAATGAACTAGTCCATAAACCTATAGGTCCAAGTAGACGGCCATTAGTCCTTCTAGCCCGCCCGATTCTGGGTAGTCTCAGTTCTCTTCCTTTTGAGGAAGATCCGCCATTAGTTTTCAAATTTGAAAATGAATCTCATCTGTCGATTCCAAAGTCATTGATAGAGTAAAGTCAGGTCAGGTTTGCTGCGAATCAAGCTTTCAATCAGTTCGCCTTCTGAGCCTATTGATTCAATTCCTAGACACCGAACAAATTCCCGTCTAATTCCGCGATAAAAGAGCTCTGTTTCCAGACAGAACTATGTCTTCTAGTTTATTAGATCCAGAAATTGAAAAAGATCTGCGCATAACCAACTATTTTGGCCATGTAACATGACATCATAATAAGAATCCGTGAGAAAGCCTCGCATGTGAATCGCCTCGTCCCCAATCACTGTCCGAACAAGGTCAGGCATGTTCCATTCTGGGGGTAATTGCTTACCGGCTCTCACCACGCACTGCGCATATTCATTACATAGAATATCAAATATCCGCTCACACTCAGGTGGAGCGCTTTGCGCGTCCGACCTAGTTGAAGAGAGACTTGACGAGAAAGACAGACTCTCATTTAACATAAAATCCAAATCACTGGGTGTTGGATTCCCATAGAGTAAAAACGCATTTCTATCCATTTCCGATCCCTTTGTTTTCTCGCTCTGCTCCCCCCCCCCTCAAAAGAAAGAAAGACTTGTCGGAAAGAACATCACCTTGGTTTAACCAAGAAAGGCATGGGAGTCTTTGGGCATTGTTTCACTTGAGTTACTTAAAAGAATCTTAAACAATCATTTTAGAATGACCGAAGGATGCGAAAGCCAAAACTTATCGCGCGAAGAAGACTTCTCTCTTATACGGAGAGAAAAGGTAGGTAGATACCATACCATATGACAGCACGGATCTAGATCTATATACTGATCGATCCTTATCTCTTCTATGTAAATACTGCTTTGGTGATTACATGACGCTAGCATTTAAAAAATCCTCAATAAAAGAAGATACAAATGTATCGATTCCATCTGTCTCTCTGTTCGATGATAGCTTTTCGAGTCTCATGAATTTGTAGATCGAGATGGAGTCATAGATAGAGATGCTAGCTAGCTCCACTTCTCTATATTAAGTAAATCATTGGTTATATTAAGTAAATCATTGGTGAAGAAGGAAGGCAAGCTTATCAGAAGTCATTCATAGGTGCTCCACTGCTATATCATAAGAAAAGGTCGATACCATCTCTAACTAAAGGAACTGATCGATATACGGAGAGATCTTCCACTGATTAATATTACGTGAATACAAGGTAGAGAAGGAAGGCAAGCTAGTGCGATATAGAGATGGATTTACTCAGGCAAGCTTATATAGAATACGTAATTCATTGGTCGATAGATATGGATTGAGTGCCACCTCACTACGTGGCCTTGCTTTTTTATTTTAGATCACCTATTACATGACAAGGAAAGCTATCATTGAGTGAAAGCCAAAACGGATCTCTTTTCACGGTCGATACCCTATCTCAATACTGGACAGGTCATGGGCGATCGATCTCAGCTAGTCTTCTTTCTTGAGTCAGGTCATGGGGTACGGAAACGTCCTCTTATCAGGAGGACGGAACAAAATATGAAATAGGCGGGCCCCTGTATTTCGAATTTAAAGAAGAAGAAGCATCACCATGAACTCAAAATCCTTGCGCATACACTACTCAAAGTGAACCGCCTAGGGGCCTCCCTGAAGAAAGGCTAAATGGAAGACTCTTCGATCCCTCTGATTCGCACCCCTTGACCGGTCTAGTGCCATGGACCTCCGCTACGAACGCGGAGAATTGCGATGGGAATTATGATGCCTGCTTGTCTTGTTGACCGATAGCCACACCTATACATTTAAGCAAGCACTCTCGGTGATCGTTTTTCGTGGCTTATACCCTCTCTCACGAAGAAGGGGTTGAAAGATAGCAATCCGAGGTTAATGGAAAAAGAACAGCACGGGAATGAACCATATCTATCATAGGAGTGGAGTCAATCCAATCAGAAAGACAAAGAAAGGAAGCCAACAAAAAGTAAAAAAGAAAAAGAGCTGAGCAGTAAGGTGCGAAAGCCCAGTATGGGGGTCGTGGTCGTGGAAAAATTGGGTTCAATTCCCATAGCCCTGATGTGAAGCACCTAATCAGGTGCAAATGTTGTGAAAGATCCAATTTTAGCCATGCCGCCTCTATGGAAAATCGTCTATATTATGCTCGATTTAAAGAAATTAATATCTAAAGTTCAGTTGGTTAGATGGCTCTTGTGTTCTTTTCTTTATACCGTCCTTTTCGAAGGTGACAAAACAACCAATTGGTGGGATAGGATAGTTTATTATGGGAGATGTGTCGTAGCCACTTGGAAGCTCTATCACCTTATGTGCGAAGAAGAGAAAAAGAAAAAGGGCTGACAAAGGAAGAGACTACTTTGGCACTCCTTGTCAGTAATGGAAGCAATCGTCTTTACCGTTAAGAGCACCTCGCTTTGCCCATTGACTTTGAAAATCTTCGATTGTTTTCCTAAACTCTTTCAGGTGCTATCTACGAAGACCAAAAGCTGCGGCTATCTTTAGAAGGAAAGCATCCGATCGGGAGACAGACCCTTCAGCGGCATCTATTACCTATCTTATTCATTCAGCTTCCGCGCCTGGTGAAGCGAAAAAGCCTAGTCTATTTTTCTATTTCTCTTCGGAGAAAGTATCCGATTTAGCATTGAGTGGCAAAACCCCTCGGGCGATCCTCTTATATTATACGGACTTTATGCCCTGAAAGAAAATCTGACTTCTCGGCAAAGACCTCTTCCATCCTCCTCTGATAGGGAAACTGGTCGAAGGGTTGACTCTTCTCCCGAAGCTTCTACTAGCTAGTCTGACTCCGATGGGTAGGCTGGCTCTGACAGTAGAAAGAGAAAGACCTGTGTCACCCCTCCTCTGATAGGTTGAGTCTTCCCTTTCTGCTTTCTGGGTTTGACTCTGATCTAAACCGATCAGCCTCTACAAAAAAAGTAGATAAGATAATAAGGCCTTCACCTCCAGGAATGAAAAAGCGGCTACCCCCGCCCTATCCTATCCCTGCAGCGAAAAGCCGAGTTCTCTATTTATCTTCGGGGACATCATCCGACTTAGCGGCAAACCTCTAGATCAAACTCTTTAAAATGAAAAGAAGGATCCCGTAAGTTCAATAATGCCTTGAACTCCAATTAGAGTACGTGGTATATATATTCTATAAGACTCTCAACTACTCACTATTTGAAGTGCTATCTATGAACCATAAAATACACAAGCTTAATCCCTTGTTTTGTTATTTGTTAATAGATTTCCAATGAAAAATCCCCCAGTTGCAAGTACTGTAAATTTTTTATATTTCTAGATCCAATTATCAATTGCCCACCCTCCTTCACCTTCCAATCCAGATCGCAAAATTGCGTAGATTGAGATGCAGCTCTTTGATCTCCACTTGGGTCAGCTGTTTCACTCGTTGCCGAAGACCTTGAAGCTGCTGACTTCCTTCCCGTGGGACTTTCCCTCGTCAATTGGGCTCCGATCCTCTTTCTATTCTATAGCTGTCTATTGAATAGAGGTCGGTGCCAGTGGAAGAATGGAATCAAGAATCAATTGAGCTGCTCCTTCTGCTTGTCGTTCGAGTGCTGGAAAAAAACATATATAGCTGCTTCCATAAAAGCTCATCTTCTTCCTGAATCTGGTTCGCTTTTCTCCCTCAGGTCGAGTGGCTACGCTCCTTGGCTGTCCTAGTTGGGTTGAATTGGAACTGCTTGCCTCAGACCTTCCTCCCCCTCTCCTATTTCAAGGGCTAAAGCAAGCCCCTTCCCGTCCATCTGTCCAGTCCCTAACCGTTTCTTAATATTGTGACTCTTCCATGCTGTCTCTACTAAGCTTGCATTTCGTGTGCGTGAGTCGCTTTCTTTTAGTTTTAGCCTTTACTTTCCTCTCCATCCCTTGGTGGCATCAAAACTGGCCTGTTGGTCAGGTATTTCTAAATGTCATCGAACGCTTGCTAGTGCACTTCCTCCCACACGAACTCTTCTGAGTCCTTTAGTTTCAGCAGGGAGACAATGGTTGAAGTTTTCCTGCGAGATTTGAGAAAAATCGGCGAAAGAAATTAATCTGGCCGATCAATCTCTGCAGTTCCTTTTTGTTTTTTAGCGGAGGAGCTTCAGTAATAGTAATTGCTCGTGCTTTGTTCTTGTCTATCTCAATACCTCGGTGGTGCACAAGAAAAAGAAAGAAAAAAAAATCCCAGCCCTTACTCCGAATGCACACTTGATTGAATGGGTTCATTTTCAAAGCATGTTGTCGCATTCGTTCGACAGTTTGACTTAAATCGGCCAAGTGCTGTTTATCTTCAGGCTGCCGCATTCAAATTGATGTTGAACTACCCGTCTGTGGTCTTGTCCATCTTATCCTTACCCTGAAAAAAGCAGTCTTTCATTATTGCATATATATATAAGTGGCTATCTTTCTTCAAGTGAGAGAGAGGATATCGAGATTTTCTTAAGAGAAAAGGTAGCCCTTTGAGAAAGTCTTTCTCTTAGATGGTTAAGTAACTCAGCGCTTCAAAAACAAGAGTCACGCTCTTTAAACGCCCTAAGAAAGAGGCTTAAGTCATCGATTCCAATCCAATCTTTTCTTTTTTTCGGTATGCCGCTCCGCGAGCAAGGAGCGAATGAAGAGAAATCCAACCTAAGATCATGAATCTCCTTCGCCCCTTATCTCCTCATCTTCCTATTTTCCGTCACTTCTTGTATTCGTTTGTAATCATTTTGACCTTTCTCGGGGTGTGCTATAGTTTGTTTTCGCTGGATTTTTCTCCCATTCTAGAAAAACTGCACTCTATGCTACTCGGCCGGTCTCTCTACTTACTATTTAATAGACTCGGGTGGGCTGGAGGTCTTTTTATGGCAGTCATTTTTGCTCTTTGGGATACCGAATCCGGTACGATGATGATGGCCTCTTCGGCGTCTTCTGGCGCACCAAGCTCGGTGGTGAGCGTACCCCAAGATGAGATATGGGCGGCCCTGGACCAAAGGCCGCTGGACAACCCTTCCGCGGGATCCTTTCCCTCAGTCCCATCTCCAGACAGGAATGAGGTTGACCAGCCTCCTGAGCAACCAAGAGTGGACCAGCCGGTTCAACCGCTGCCCCCACAAGCGGAGCAACCCCCCACGATCCAAGAAGTGAAAGCTGAGATGCGATCCTTCTTTAATAGCTTTCGAAGGAACCAAACTCCCGACCGATTTCTTAATAGTACGGTCGAGGAGATATCCCTTGCTCAAGCTTCAGCCGCGAAGCGAAGAGCCGTCATCCAACTAATGGGCGAGATTTTACAAAATCGGACCACAATTAGTCGGGGGGACGTAGATCGCGGCTTTGTTACCTCCGCTCAAGATGCTCGGGCCGAGTTAACACTACGCCTAGACCGCTGGATCGCCGAACATGAACCCCCTGCCGAATAGGGGTTTGAGGGGAGATTGGCTTGGGATGAACACTCTAGTGCATGATATAGAGAGATGACCCGAAAGTACCAGTAGTCGTTGGCAGGCAGCATGGGAAGGGGGCAATACATACCAAAAGGTTCGAAGAAGGAGCGCGCATAAGAGTATATAACCAACCCACCCACCCTTCTTTATAACCTATTCACATTAGTGAAGCGGCTGGATGCATAAGGGAAGTGGGTAAGGGGGAAGAAAATTACCCTAGAGTACTACCCGGCGGCTTCCCTTGCCCGCTTTTTCTCCGATGAAGGCCTTGGAAGTGCTGTTGATTGTGCTCCTCAAAGAAAGAAGGTCAGTATCCGCAGTGGAGTAAGAATCCCCGTGGAACAATGGTCTAGCCCCACGGACTAGTCGTTCAGTAGTCTTACAGAGCGGTTACTCAATGGTCCAGTTGTTTAGCCCTACTAGCGGAAGCCTAGCCGGATTCATTAATGCAATGGAACTTGAAGAACTGGCCTTGGGAGGTAATACCCCAAAGAAAATACCCCAAACAAAACTTGGCGCTCTTTTGAGATAAGGAAAAATTAGTATTTACCTCCCCGGAAAGAATGTAACCCAAAAGCCGGTTCTCTCTACTATAATAATAGTTGAACATTCCTAATTATCATTCGTTAGAGAGAGGGATATCACATCCAGGGTAAGGCAACGGGAGGACTCAATAAAATCTTTATCTCAATAAGAAACAAGTACATGTGTGTACGTACTTTATATAGCGATCCACAAAGGAGATCGTTCTTTTTAGAAAGCCCCGCTCTCTAAGGGGCCCCTCTCTGATAAGGAAGTAAACGAAAGAATCTTACCAAAAAACTTCCCTTCAAAGGTCAATATCAGCAAATGACGAAAGCCCGGGAAATGGGCCTTTTTCCATGACATGATTCGGTGTGTGTATTCAATTACAGCGGATGCTTTGGTAGATGTCTTTTCCATTCTATAACGGGGATCCATTCTAGACTTGAGGCTGCTAATAGTTCTCCTTCTACTTCCGAAATCAAGGGAAATTCCCGGATCAGCCAAAAGAGGAGATTATCCTTCTGTAAGCTTCTTTCGTGATTGGCTTGTTCAAGACTTCTTTCGAGATCTGCTTTATCAGATCTTATCTCTTTCCAGTTCATCCAATCTATAGAGTTAGACCGTGGAAAAGAAGTTGATTTCCCATACCTATCATAGGGAGATCTAAATCAGGGACCAATAATCCCCAAATCTGCTTATTCTAACTTCACAATTGGACTAGACACAAATTGCACCATTAGAGCTCCCTTCCCTTTTGAAGAAGAAAATTCCATCCAGACATAGGTTTGGCTACCAAGTTGGAGCACAAAGGGTCATCACTTAAGATTAAAAAAAAGGCTATTTCAGAACTTGATCTTCAGGATGGGCTAAATAACCCTCCTCGGCTTGTCGATTATATAAAGAATTTCAGATGCACTTCTAATGATGTCTCTATCTGCTAAGTCATCCCGTCCCATAGTGTACGCTCACTTCTTGCAGGTTAGCCCACTCTAAGACGAGTGAGGCTTTCGCTTGCCTTATCAGAAGAGGATGAAATCCAGCCATTGGTGCCTACGGTTAGAGCGCACGGATCAGTAGCCGAATCACCCACCCTCCTCCTCTGCTAGCCCTGAAAAAAGAGTATAGTAGCGCTTAGCTTCTTCGCGTACATTATTCCGACGAATAGCTCCGTCCTAGCCTCTTTATTTAGTCCTTTCCGTTGAATAATCTCCTTCTTAGATCTGATCTTTCGAGAAAGGAAGTGTAAGATGCACAGCTGCTCTATCTAGCTGTTGGTCTTTCCCCATAAGAATTGTCGGACGACTCCGTGCTCTCACTCATTTATGGAGGGTACAATAGGTTGGAAAACTGCCAATAAAGGTACCCTGTAGTGGATCCGTCTATCTGACCTCGCCCTATGATATGGCTTTCACCAGCCTGATAAAGCTCCCACTGACAAGCAGTCTTCTTTTGCCCACACCCTATGCTATGTCACTGAAGCCCACCGACCAAAATGTACTCCCATTCTCGCACTAGCAATATAAGATTGGCCCAAAAAATGACCAAAAGTCTTCGCTTCGTAAGAGAGCAGTTCTTCATTCACAGAATCAGTATTCGTGTAGGGTCCACCCCTTACGGATTGCGCATGGGCCGCAGAATGCTCGCTGAGGGCAGGCCCTCTTCCCGGTTAGAACAACCTGGTCATCCTATAACGTATATAACGTAGGCCCACACATCTCTAGAGAGAGAAAGGGGACGGAGACTCAGACTATGGGATAGTACAACCCATATCATCCTTTCCGGTGCAGGGGAATGCCTTCCTTCACGCCTGGGCATCTAATGCAACCCCCGAGGAACAGGAAAAAGCCCAACACACGGGAATTCTTGCGCGTGTCGGAGGCTTGCTTGTTGTATCATGTAAAGCTAGGCTTGCATGGCTTGTGCCACTGGAGGTGCTACCTTTGTTTTTTATGGATCGTAAACTGCGCTCGATGATCTCAATCTGTTACGAGTGAGACTCAATCAATTGGGATTGGATCAATAACTGCTTTCGAACGGGAACTGGGTTAGCTGCTTGCTTTTTGGTCTCCATCTCGATATGTTGCTAGGGTTTGTTCAACCACGGGCTCTGGAATCGGAATCAGGGGCTCGATGTTCATTTCTTCTTTCCCTCAGGTTCTACTTCGTCCCGGGCTAATGGGTGAGATGCTACCCTCGTTTTAGTCCTGCCTAGAAGGGCTTCTGGTTCTGGATCAATAAGAGACGGGCTAAACCACTTTTTCTTTATGATATGACTACGTACAAATTGTTGATTTCTTGTGTTCCTTCCAATAATGATATGGTGTGGTGAGCTGGAAGGAAAACAATCTGGGCATAGATCAGCCACTAGTAGAGACTCCGCTACTGGAACTGCACCTGGGTCTTTATCCGGGGCAAGATCTAAAATGAGCGGCTCTCGAACCGCTATTGGTGGGACTAGACCAGGTTCTGAAATCTCTCTCCCGTTAGGGGGGTTTGAAATATCTGGTTCGATAGGTTCTGAAATAGATAGATTGAAAGATCTAGGACCAAGAATAACGTGTTTGCGGTCGGGCACATAGTAAATCAAACATATGCCCAAAGCCTTCGGACCCAAATTCATGATCAAGCCCGGATCCACGATTGGAAGATTGCCAAAAAAGAAAGATATACTAATGATCGGCCATCAGCAAGAACAAGCCCGACCGACCGCCGAGGAAGGAAGACCCGCACTAGACGCATCTGTAGGAGCAGAACAAGCAACTGAGCGTACCGAACCGACTGATGGGGAAGAGACTGACCTTCCAAGCTAAGCCAGTAGTTTTTCCAGCTCCTTAGTCTTGTAGAACCAATTGGTACGTAGCGAATGAACCTATAGAGGAGAATTCGAAGTGGTAATTCGAAGTCGGAAACATATGTCCACTTTCAGCGATTCGAGAATGAGGCTTACGTCTAGTGGCACCCGCTCCTGCTGCCCCAACCTTTTGAGTTTAGTAAGGTAGCCAAAAGTCCGGGATCGGAATCGGAACCTGACGGTACAACACTAAATATAAGAAGCTAGCTCTTCACTCCTGCCCTGCGCGGTTGCTCGCTGCCTACCCGGCCTATCATGTAAAGCCGTAATTCAACTGTGACGGTACCACATGGAGAGACACTTCCTCCGCATCACTTACAACTAATGACCACTGATCGTCGACAATTTCCACCACCAACCCCATCTCTTTAAATGAAACAAAGAAAACTACTCTAGCCCGGACAACTATGGCCAAGCCAAGATACAGATACGGGGGAACGGATGCGCACTCTTTCTTAGTATTCTTTCTCTCTTTCTTTATATATAGAACAACTCTTTCCCCAGCATCGAATCGGTCTCTTCCTCTGTCAGCTCCGATTGCTAGGTGGAAGAATTTCTCAGCTGATCTACTGCTTTAATTCCTGTTTCAAAAATAGAGAATTTTTTATCTAATTGTATATCCTTAATCTCTTCAACTGAAACGAATCTGGGAAATGATTTTTCAACGAAAAATCCCGGGAAAACGCAAGTTTTTTCTTTTTGAGTTGTGTTTTAGGGCAGAAATGTCATTGCAACGAAAAAACCCGGGAAAACGCAAGTTTTTTCTTTTTGAGTTCTCGTTTAGGGCAGAAATGTCATTTCAACGATTTTTCCCGGTAAAATGAAAATATATCTGTCTTGAAATTTAGGATGGCATGAAATTGAGGTGTCAACTTTTTCCATATATATGAAACGAGAAATCTCTTAAGAAAAGAGAAAATGTCGTAAGAAAAGAAAGAATTTCTTAAGAGAAGCAACTCTATCATAAGAGAAGAAACTGAGACCCTGATACGATGTTTTGGGGGGTCTCATAGTCAAGAAGAGTTTGATCCTGGCAAAGGAGTCGAAAGTGATAATCCGTCAAGTAACAATCTTACTTTTTCTGGGATGCATCAAAGAAACCCGAAGGAGAAAAGGAAAGCGTTCTTATCAACATTAGCGAAAACAGCCTTTCCTTAGATACGGTCTTGTCTGATAGGGGTGGCTCACTCAAGAATGGGACTAATGGGGTAGGGCGGCAAGCTCGGTAGGAAGTGTACCAGCGTCCGTACTGGAGCGGATCATTTCTTCAATGCGGCAGGCGCCAGTGCCTTGGCTAAATGCCTACCTTCGGGAGAATTAGGATTCCATCGTAGTGGTTCTCCCTTGTTGACCAAAGGAGTGCTTTAAAAGGTTAGAGTCAGAGAAGGAGTGGTTTACTTGGTTATAGGTTTCTAGTATAAAGAGAGCATGAGTCAGCCTATCAGTAGCTGGCACTGGTCTATCTATCTCTTTCTTAAGGCAGTTATTACAGAATCCGCAGCAAGAGAACATTTGATTGAAGTCTCACTAGCGCCTCTATCAATTCTTTCTTTTTAGTTGCCTGATCTATCTTTATACCACTTATCGTCGGTTGACGGCAGGGAATCGTCATTGTCTGCATCTAACCCGCTCGTGGTTCTACTTCCTTCCCCTTGATCAAGTCCGTTCATTCTCTCATGTCTCATCTCGTCCGCGCCTGAATCTAAGCTGAAGGTTAAGGAATCCTTTGCTCGATAAAAGAGCTTATTCCATTCTGTCTGTCCTATTCCCTCTTTAGTCGGTCTATCTTGACTATTGGATTAAGGATAGGAGCTTGCATTCGAATCCTCTTCGAAAACTATGTCATTTGTCCCCCTTATTGGGAGGAAATCTCTCCTATGATAAAGTAAAGAGATAGATCGGGGTCTTATAACCGGTGGTAGAGGACTTGGCAATTGAATCACTAACCGCAGTTGCTGGACTAGCACAACAATTAGCTGTGACAGCATCCGTTGGTGCCGTTGTTAGAGTGAGCGTTCCCGCTGCATCGAAAATAAGTGTTAAATTCCCCGGTGTAAGCCTATCCACTCTTACTGTGAGGGTTTCCGGTGTGCTAGAATCAGCAGCTATATAATCTGCCTTACCTTCTGACTTTACCGGTGTTACCGGTATCGGAGTACAAGTAGTTGGTGGTGAAGGCAATGATAATTGTCGTGGGAGCTCT